AAGTTAATTTTCGTGTAAAAAAAGTCAAATTTTGGGGGAACAGAAGTTTTTTTTTAAAAAAATTAAAAATTAATAGAAGTTTACTTGTTTTTGACTATTTTTTTTTTTTACTACGAATTTTTTCAATGAAATTGTAAATTCAAGTTAATTTTCGTGTAAAAAAAGTCAAATTTTGGGGGAACAGAAGTTTTTTAGTTAAAAATTTTTATTTATTAATTTTTGATTTAAGTAGATTTAAATATTTAATGTTAATATATATATGCCGATACATATATATATATATATATATATATATATATATATATATATATATATATATATATATATATATATATATATATATTATTATATATACTTAATATATATAACTTCTACTATATAAAGTAGAAGTTATATATATAATAATAGATATATATATATATATATATATATATATATATATATGTACATATATAAATATATATATATATATATATATATATATATATATAAATATATATATATTATATACTTAATATATATAACTTCTACTATACAAAGTAGAAGTTATATATATATATTAATGAATATATAAATATATATAATTATATATACTTAATATATATAACTTCTACTATACAAAGTAGAAGTTATATATATATATTAATGAATATATAAATATATATAATTATATATACTTAATATATATAACTTCTACTATACAAAGTAGAAGTTATATATATATATTAATGAATATATAAATATATATAATTATATATACTTAATATATATAACTTCTACTATACAAAGTAGAAGTTATATATATATATTAATGAATATATAAATATATATAATTATATATACTTAATATATATAACTTCTACTTTAATAAAGTAGAAGTTATATAAACTTTTGTTTACACTTCTCTTTAATAATATTTATATAAATATTAGATAAATAAATATTTAATTATAAAAAAATTTAATTTAATATTAACGCGTTTCTACTTAAATAAATTGTATAAATATTTTTTTTAAAATAATTTATTTATACCTTAAATTTTAATATTATTTATTTTTAAATTATATTTTAATCTACTTTTTTCGGATTCTTCAGTTTTGTGAAAAAAAAAAAAACTGAAGAATCCTATTTAACAGCTTTGAGAAGAAATTTATTTCTGTTCATCTTAATTAAAAATTAAAAATTTGTCTGCCTTTCACTATTAATGTTAGTATTAATTTGTAGGATATATAATATATTTTATTTTAGTATTTAATTTTTCTTATTTTTTTTATTTACATATAATTTTTTTATTTAATATTTTATTTAGTAGTAATTATATTTATTTATTTAAATAGTTTTAGATTTAGAAATAAAAGTTAAAATTAACTCATTTTGTGCCAGCAGTTGCGGTTATACAATTAATTTAAAGAAAATTTTATGAATTAATATTTACATAATTTAATGAAGTAAAAAATTTAAAATTAGGGGGTAAAATTTTAATTTTTTATATTTATTTTTTTTGTAGTTAATATGAAATTATTTTCAAGAAACCAGGATTAGATACCCTGTTATTATAATGTAAAGTAATTTTGAAGTAGTATTTGTTATGGTCTTTAAACTTAAGAGATTTGGCAGTATTTTATCTTTTTAGAGGAACCTGTTAATTAATTTGATAATCCACGACTTAAAGTTACTTTTATTTTAAATAACTTGTATACCGTTGTCACGAATATATTTAAAAATTAATTTTCTTTGTTTTTATAAAATTTATGTTAAATCAAGGTGCAGTTTATAAAAGTTTACAATGGGTTACTTTTTATCTTATGAATGAATTTATATGATTTTTTTTATTTAAGAAATTGGATTTAATAGTAATTCTATTAAAGAAATTTAATGAATTTAGATTCTAAAATATGTACACATTGCCCGTCGCTCTTATTTTAAAATAAGATAAGTCGTAACATAGTAGATGTACCGGAAGGTGCTTCTAGAAAGAAGTATGTAGCTAAGTTTTAAAGTTTTTTATTTACATTAATTAGATATTTTTTTTGATTATACTTATATTTAATTAATTTTAAAAAGGTGTGTTATTATTAATATTAATATTTTAACTGTGAAGGGGATATATCAGTTAATTTTTGAAATAGAAAAATAATAATTTGTACCTTTTGTATCAGGGTTTATTTAACTTTTTTTTGTATAAAAGTTTCTCGAAAAGAAAAGATTTAAATTAATTTTTAGCTAATTGTTGTATAATTTATTAATAAATTTCTTTAGATTTGATATGTATGTCGATTTTTTATATCTAGTTATTTATTTTTTTAATTTAATTAATTAAATTTTAGATTTTTTAAAATTGTGTAAGTGTATGGGGATAAGCTTATATGAATTTTTAAAGTATTAAAATATTAATTTAAAAATGTAATTTTAAAATTGGTTTTCACGATAGTTTTTAAAAAAAAATTAAATTAATTTATATTTTATTATTGCTTTTTTTATTTAAAATAAATTATAGATTAAAATTTTTAGAATTTAAAAAAAATGATAAAATAAGTAAATTATAAAAATAATTATTAAGAATTCTGCAATAATAGTTTTTGCCTGTTTATCAAAAACATGTCTAAAAGTTACATATTTTTAGTCTAACCTGCTCTATGCAATATAGTCAATAGCTGCAGTATTTTGACTGTACAAAGGTAGCATAATCATTAGTTTTTTAATTAAAAGCTTGAATGAATGGTTGAACATAAAACTAACTTTTTTATTTTTATGAAATTTAATTTAATTTTTATGTAAAAAAGCGTAAATAAATTAAAGGGACGAGAAGACCCTATAGAATTTAAAACAAATAAATTGATACAGTGTTTTTTATTGGGGTGATAGGAAATAAACTTTTCTTTTTTGTTCATAGATGTATGATTAATAGATCCTGATATTTAGATTTTAAGATAAAATTACCTTAGGGATAACAGCATAATTTTTTTTGAAAGATCATATTAATAAAAAAGATTATGACCTCGATGTTGAATTAAGAAATAAAAAGGTGTAGGCGTTTTTTTATTTAGTCTGTTCGACTTATTCAATTTTACATGATTTGAGTTCAAACCGGCGTGAGCCAGGTTGGTTTCTATCTTTTATTTTTTTTTATTTTAGTACGAAAGGATTTGATAAAATCATTATTTATGATAATATTAGAACATTAGTTCTATTTTGTCAGATTTAATGTGTTAAATTTAGGATTTAATTATGTATTTATTATTTATACAAGTAGAAATTTTTATTAATTTTATTTCTCTTGTTTTAATAATAATTTTATCTTTATTAAGCGTAGCTTTTATTACATTATTAGAACGTAAGGTGTTAGGGTTAATTCAGATTCGTAAAGGTCCAAATAAAGTTGGTGTATATGGAGTTTTTCAACCCTTTAGTGATGCTATTAAATTATTTACTAAAGAATTAATATTTCCTTTAAAAATTAATTTATATCCTTATTGGTTAAGACCAGTTTTGGCTTTATTTTTAAGAGTATTTATGTGAGTAGTATTTCCTTATGTGTATATTGTTTTAAGATGGGGGAATAGAGTTTTATTTGTTTTTACTGTTATAAGAATAACTGTTTATTCTATTATAATTTCTGGCTGGTTTTCTAATTCTTGTTATTCTATTTTAGGTGCAGTTCGTTCTATTGCTCAATCTATTTCTTATGAAGTAAGTTTTTTTTTGATAATTTTATGTCTTCTTTATTTTATTAGTAGTTTAAATTTGACGGATTTTTTAAAGTTTCAAAAGTTTACATGATTTATTTTTTTTTCTTTTCCTGTATTTTTTATGTTTTTTGTTTCTTTTTTAGCAGAGTTAAATCGAACTCCTTTTGATTTTTCTGAAGGAGAGTCAGAATTAGTCTCTGGATTTAATATTGAATATGGTGGATCTGGGTTTGCGTTTATTTTTTTAGCTGAATATTTAAGAATTATTTTTGCTAGTTTTTTTTTAGTTTTAGTGTTTTTAGGTGGTGTTGTTAATTATTTTTTTTTTTTAAAACTTTCTTTTGTAAGTTTTTATATTTTATTAATTCGTGCTTCATTACCTCGGTATCGATATGATAAATTAATAAATATATGTTGAAAAAGTTATTTGCCTTCAACTTTAATATTAATTGTTTTTTATTCTTCTTTTATTAGAATTTAAGCTTAAAAAGTTTCGGTAAATTTAAGTAAATTGATAAAGTTAACAGAAGTTTTGTTTCTTTTTTTTACTTTCAAGGTAAATATTTTATGATAAATTACTTAACTAAATTAGTTATTGATCCAGTCTCAAATATTTTGTGATATTTGTATTAATAAGAAGTTGAAAAAATAAATTGTAGTTAAAATTTGTCTAATTATGATATAAGGAGGTTCAACTGGTTTTATTCCAATTCATGTTAATATACAAGTAATATTTACTCATAGTCAGAATAAGTGTTGTCTAATTGGGTAAAATTGTATTCCTTTTATATATGATTTATTATGTAGTAATGTTGTAAATAAAATTAAAATTGAAGATACTAAAGCAATTACTCCTCCTAATTTATTAGGAATGGCTCGTAAAATTGAATATGCAAATAAAAAATATCATTCTGGTTGAATATGAAGAGGGGTATTTATTGGATTAGCGGGAATAAAATTATCAGGGTCATTAAGTCAATAGGGATAATATATAACTAAAATTAAAAATAGAACACTGAATATTATATATCCTATTAAATCTTTAATAATAAAATATGGAAAAAATGGAATTTTATCAATATTTAAGTTTAGCCCTAAAGGGTTAGAAGATCCTGTTTCGTGTAAAAATATTAAGTGAATAATAATTAAAATGGCTAAAATAAATGGAAGTAAGAAGTGGATTGTGAAAAATCGGTTTAAAGTAGGATTATCAACTGCAAAACCTCCTCATAATCATAAAACTAATTGTTCTCCTATGTATGGGATAGCTGATAATAAATTTGTAATTACTGTTGCGCCTCAAAATGATATTTGTCCTCATGGTAGAACGTACCCTAAAAATGCCGTTGCTATAAGAAGAAATAAAATAATTACTCCTGAAATTCATGTGTATTTAAGTTCTCATGAATTAAAATAAATTCCTCGTCCAATATGAATATAAATAAAAATGAAAAAAAACGAGGCACCATTTGCATGAATTGTTCGTAAAATTCATCCGTTATTAATATCGCGGCAAATGTGAATTATTCTGTCAAAAGCTAAAAGTGTATTAGGACAAAAATGTATAGCTAAAAATAATCCTCTAATAATTTGAATTATTAGTATGAGTCCTAAAAGAGATCCAAAATTTCATATTGTATTAATATTTGATGGTGTTGGGAGGTTGATTAATATGTTATAAAGAGAATGCAGTAGCATATTTTTTTTTATTTGTGATTTGAACATTAGTATTTTTTTCGTAGAGGGCCTGTATTAAAATTTAATAAATTAATTATTACTAATAAAGCTAAAATTAGATAACAGAATATAAAGATTGAACAATATCTATTTAAGGGTATAAAAATTTTATAATATTCTTTAAAGTTAAAATTTCTAATAGAAAGTCTATCGCTTTTAAACAAATACGTGTATTGTGATAAAATTAAGGGTAATCATAGTATTGTATAGAATAGGTTGTATAAAAAATTTTGTTTTCTAAATTGTTGATTAGAACAAATACTTGTAAAGTATATGAAAATAATTATAATTCCTCCTATCATAATTAATATTAATGTTAGTGGGATTCAGGATGATTCGTATATTAATCGTGTAGTTAAACTAATAATAACTGTTTGAATTAATAGTATAAATCTTAGTCTAAAAGGATGTTGTGTGTATGCTATAATTCTTGATATGAATGTTAATATGGTTAATATTAATTTTAAAATTTCAACTAGTAGTTTAAGTTTAAAAATTTTAGTTTTGGAGACTATAGATAAATAATTTTTAGTTGATACTTTAAATCTTTTGATATTTATGATTTACAAAATCATTATTTTATGTTTAAATTATTAAAGCTTTGCTTATTATTATTGTATGTTTAGTGATATTTTATTTTGGATTAAAAATAGTTTTTATTAATGGAAAGCATTTATTAATAATTTTACTTACTTTTGAATATTTAATTTTAGTTATTTTTTTATTATTAATAAATTTGTTTATAATTTATTTTTATGATATTAGTACTATTATTTATTTTTTTATTGTTATTGTTTGTGAGTCTGTTTTAGGCTTAGTTTTATTAACTTTAGTTGTTCGTACACACGGGTCTGATTATATTAAATCTATTGTAAGTTTGCTATAATGTTGGAAATTTTATTTATAACTTTATTTATGGTGGTTTTAATTGATTACATTAAAATTGTTAATTGTTTAATTGTTTTATTTATTTTTTCTTTATTAAAAATTGTAGACTGTGGATTTAGTTTATTAAAATTAATAATAATTTTGTTGAGAATTTGACTAGTTTGTATAATATTTATATCTGTAAATGAAACGGATTTTTCGTTTTCTCTCTCCTTGATTTTTATATTTTTATTATTAAGATTAGAAGTTACATTTTTAAGAGATTATATAATTTATTTTTATATTGGATTTGAAATGAGAGTTCTTCCTATTTTGATTATCATTATAGGATGAGGGTATCAGCCTGACCGAATAGAAGCCGGGATATATATACTTTTATATACAGTTTTCTTTTCTTTGCCTTTATTGGTAGGAATTTATTATTTTAACTATTTAGTTAATATTTATATATTAACTGTTTTAATATTCGTTATGTCTTTTTTAGCTAAATTTCCTATATTTGGAATTCATTTATGGCTTCCCCGGGCTCATGTTGAAGCCCCCGTGTTTGGCTCTATGATTTTAGCTGGTGTTATATTAAAACTAGGAGGTTATGGTTTAATTAAAGTTTCTTATTTATTGGGAGATTTTATTTATTTATATTGTAAAGTTTTTATTATTTATAGCATTTTTGGTGGAATTATTTTAAGTTTTATTTGTTTTATGCAGGCTGATATAAAATTATTAGTGGCCTATTCTTCTATTGTTCATATAAGTTTAGTATTATCTAGTTTATTAACACTAAAAGAAATTGGTTTAAAAGGATCTATTTTTATAATAATTGGTCATGGTTTATGCTCTTCTGGTCTTTTTTGTGTTTTAGGGTATACTTATAATCGTACTCACACGCGCAGAATTTTTTTTAATAAAGGGTTAATTTCTATTAGTCCTTTAGCTTCATTGTGATGATTTTTATTTTGTTCTTCAAATTTATCTTTTCCACCATGTTTAAATTTGAGTGGGGAATTATTTTTATTTATTTGTATTTTAAGTTGAGAGAATTTTTTTTTTATTTTGCTTGCTGTTTTAAGAACTGTAAGTTCTTTATATAGAATTTATTTGTTTAGTTTTACTCAGCATGGTCAGAGTGTTAATTTATATTCTTTTAATAATTTTACTGTTTTTGAATCTTTAAGATTATTATTACACTGAGTTCCGTTAAATGTTTTAATTTTAGATTTATCAATTTTTTTTTAAAGCTGAAATAGTTTATTACAAATATTGATTTGTGGAATCAAAGATTTTTTTTATTTTGGTTTTGATTTTTATGAGAAAATTTTATTTTATTTCCATTAGTATAATTTTAATTAGTTTAGTATTAATAAGAGTAGTTTTTTTTTTTTTTTTTTTTTCTTGATCAATATTATTAGAAATTGAACTTTATAGTTTTAATAGTGTTAATTTTAATTTTATTTTTTTTTTTGATTGAATATCTTTGATATTTATATTAGTGGTAATTTTTATTTCTTCATTAGTTTTAATTTATAGAAAATTGTATTTAGGTAGGGAGTGTTATCGATTTTTATGATTAACTGGATTTTTTATTATTTTTATATTATTAATAATTTTAAGCCCTAGAGTTTTAGGAGTGATTTTAGGATGAGATGGTCTTGGACTAATTTCTTACTGTTTAGTTATTTATTATCAGAGAAAGGATTCTTTTAATTCTGGGTTTATTACAGCTGCTTCTAATCGAATAGGTGATAGCTTATTACTATTATCTGTTGGGTGGTATAGATTTTCTGGGAATTTTATATTTTGAGATTTAAACATAGGTGTTTTATTTTTAATTCTGGCTTGTATAACTAAGAGTGCTCAATTTCCTTTTAGAGCTTGACTTCCTTCTGCTATAGCAGCTCCTACTCCAATTTCTTCATTAGTTCATTCTTCTACATTAGTAACTGCAGGGGTGTATATTTTAATTCGTTATAGATTTGTTATTGAACAGCTTCATTTTATAAGTTTTCTTACTTTTATATCAGGGTTTACTATTTTATTAGCAGGAGTTTCAGCTTTACAGGAGTATGATTTAAAACGTGTAATTGCTTTATCTACACTAGGTCAGTTAGGATTTATAATTATAGTTTTATCTTTAGGGTATTCATATGTTGCATTTTTTCATTTATTGATTCATGCTATGTTTAAGTCTTTACTTTTTTTGTGTGCGGGGGCTATTATTCATTCTGGAACTTCAATTCAAGATTTACGTAAAATAGGTTCTTTTTATGTTGAGCTAACTGTAAAAATTTGCTTTTATATTTCTAATTTTTGTTTAATAGGGATGCCATTTACTTCGGGTTTTTATTCTAAAGATCTCTTATTAGAACTTATTTATTGTAGTTATTCTGGCATTGGTATAGGAGTATATATATATATTATAGCAATAATTACAATTGTGTATACTTTTCGTTTAATGTTGTTTTTATCATATAATAATTTTTGAGTTTTATGAGTTGAATCAGATAAAAAAATAGTTTTATGTTTAGTAACTTTAAGATTTTTTAATATTATTGGAGGTAGAATATTTAATTGAGTTTTAATAAATAATTTAGATTTCATTTGTTTACCATTATTAGTTAAAATTTTACCTATTATTTTATTATTTGTTAGTGTAATTATAATAAATTTATTGACATTAAATAACTTAAATTATTATTTAACAGAATTGCTGTATATTTCAAGATTAACTAAAAGAGTTAGAAAATTAGTAGAGTTAATATTTATTTTAGTAAAAGTTTTGGATCAGGGTTGATTAGAAATGATTATATCATTGAGAAAGAAATTGTTAATTATTAATTCGTTTTGGTTAAAAAATGTATGAGGGGGAGGTGTAAATTTATATATATATTCTTTAGGTGTAATTCTTTTACTTTTAATTTTATTATTTTTAAATAGTTTAAGTTTAGAACACAGCTTTGAAGAAGCTTAAGTAGATAAAATCTTTTAAAAGAATTTTTAATTTAATAGTGAAAATATTATGTTTTTTTTAAACTATAAAAGATTTTTTTTAAAAAAAAAAAAGAAAAAAAAGAAAAATAAATAAAGATTAAATAAAAGAATAAATATAAAAAGAGAAAGAAAAAAAGAAGGAGAGAGGGGGGGGCCTAACAATAACTTGCTTTGAGATAGTTAGCAGCTTTCTCTAAAGACTCCTTGAAAAGGAATAGTTATTCACTTAAATTATTAACAATAATTTGTCTCTTTTTGACTTCTTTTCATTTAAATAAGGAGTTTAAGTAGCTCTATCAATAGGTCGAAACTATTTGTAATTATTACTTCATTATTTAAGATTAACTTTAAAAAGTCTTTTCTAAATGCAAATTAGATGTTTAGATTAAACTTTAATCCTTATTTTCAATTTATTGATCCTTCTTTTCATTCTAGGATTAATCCTAGGATTAAAATAATCATTAGTAAGTTTACTATAATAATTCATAAGTTGATTTTAGTTATTGTTAATATTATAGGCAAGGGTAAAATAATAGTAATTTCAATATCGAAAATTAAAAATATCAATCTAATAGTGAAAAATTGAATAGAAAAAGGGATTCGGGAATTTGATACTGGGTCAAACCCACATTCAAATGGGGAGTTTTTTTCTCGGTCGGTTAATTTGTGTTTATTAACTATTGGAATTAATAGTAATATAATTATTAAGATTATTATTATTGTTGTTGCATATCTTGTAATAAGTCAAATTATTTTATCTTTTAGGATTTTTTAGGTGGAAACTAAATGTAATGATTATTATACTAATAAAATAATTATTTCCTCATCAGTAAATTGAAATATACAAAAATAATCATACAATATCTACAAAGTGTCAATATCAAATTGCTATTTCTAATCCTAAGTGGTGGGTTTTTCTAAAGTGTAATTTTTTGTTTCGAATTATTGAATGTAAAAGAAATAGAGTTCCGATTAAGACATGTAATCCGTGAAATCCAGTTGTTAAGAAAAAGGTTCTTCCATATACGGAGTCTCTGAAACAAAATGGTGCATATAAATATTCATATAGTTGTAAAATTGAAAAGTAACCCCCAAGTATAATGGTAATAATTAAGCTATTTTTTGTTTCTTTAAATTTATTTATACATATTCTTGAGTGTGCCCAAGTAACTGAAATTCCTGATCTTAATAAAATAATTGTATTTATGAGTGGAATGTGTATAGGATTAAATCTTTTAATTCTTAGTGGTGGTCATATGTTTCCTAGTTCGTGACTAGGACTAAGACTGTGATGAAAAAATCTTCAGAAGAATCTAAAAAAAAATAAGACTTCTGACACAATAAATAAAATTATTCCATATTTTATTGAAGTTACAACACTATTAGTGTGGTGTCCTTGAAATGTTCTTTCACGATGTACATCTCGTCATCATATTATTAGTGTTCATAATATTATTACTGTTATGATTAAAATTGGTGTTGTTGTTTTTTTATTTAATATTATAATTGAAAGTCTAGCGTAATTTAGTAATATGAATGAGATAATAATAGGCCATGGAGATGGATCAACTAAATGGAATTGGTGATTTTTTTTCATTATGAAATTTCACTTGAATACAGAGTTATTAATACTGAAAATACATAAGATTGAATAATAGCTACTATTAATTCAAATAATAAAAATGTTGTTTGAATTAGTAAAATAATTGGCCAATGTAATGAAGTTAAGTTAAAAGTGTTACCTAACAAAGCTATTAGTAAATGACCAGCAATTAAATTTGCTGTTAGTCGTACTGCTAGGGCTATTGGTCGAATAATATTTCTTGTAATTTCAATGATTACTATTATGGGTATTAATATATTTGGAGTTCCTGATGGAACTAAATGTCTTAATATGGTTTTTGTTAAATTTATTCAAAAAAAAATAATAATTGATAATCATAAGGGAATTGATAGTGATATGGAAAATGATAAGTGAGCAGAACAGCAAAAGTTATATGGAAAGTTTCTTCTAATATTATTAATTAAAATTCATATAAATAAAGTAATTGGGATTAATGTTGATCCTTTTTTTAAGATTGTTTGATTGAATAAGGAATTAAATTCTATATGAAGGGTTATTGTAATTTTTTTTGTACATGTATTAATTCGTGATGGGATTGTTCAGTATTTTATTGGTAGTAATATTAATAATGTTAATATAATAATTCAATTAAGTGGGAGATTAAATGTAGCTGATGGGTCAAATATTGAAAATAAGCTTATTATCATACTATTTTTTTTGTTTTTTTAGTTAGTTGAAATTTTAATATTTCTTTTTTTTTATTAAAAAAAAATACTCATGATGTAGTTATTATTAAAAATAATAATGTAAATAGTATAATTATAATTCACGATGAAGGAGCTATTTGAGGTATTAAAAAATGTAGTTTATACAACTCTGATTTGACAATTCAGTATTATTATTTTTAAATAATTTTTTATTTAGGACAGTTGTTAAGGTGTCATTAATTGGTTTAAGAGACCATTACTTACAATTCAGTCACTAAATAAATTAAAGTTTTTAATTCAGTTGATAAAGTAATTAATTGGTATGATGTCTACTATGATGGGCATAAATGAATGGTTTGTTCCACAAATTTCTGAGCATTGTCCAAAAAATGTACCTGTTCGATTTGTATATAATGATATTTGGTTAAGTCGTCCTGGAGTTGCATCTATTTTGATTCCTATTGGAGGAATAGTTCATGAATGTAATACGTCATAAGAAGATACAATTAGTCGAACTTGACAATTAATTGGAATTGGAACGGAGTTATCTACTTCTAAAAATCGTATTGGTGATTGTAATTTTATATATGAGTCAAATTCAATTTTATTAAAATCGTTAAATTCATAGCTTCAGAATCATTGATGTCCTATGATTTTAATAGTTAATGAAGGATTTAAAAGTTCATCTATTAAATATAGTAGATGAAGTGATGGTAATGCAATTAATCTTAAAATAAATGTTGGAATAATTGTTCAAATTAATTCAATTAATTGATTTTCTAAAATATTTATTCTGAAGAATTTGTTAAAAATTATTTTACTTATAATAAAAAATACAAGAGATATAATTGTTATAATAATTATTATTGCATAATCATGAAATAGTGTTAATTGTTCTATAATTGGGGATGCACTATCATATAAATTAATTTTAAGTCAGTCTATTTCTAAAGGAAAGTTTTTCATAATTAAATCTTAAATTTAGTACATTTATCTGTCACATTAGATTTAAATTATTTTATTTATTATGAATAATAGGTAGTTCAGAATAACTATGTTCAATTGGAGGAAAATTTTGTATTCATTCAATGCTAAATTGATTTAATGAAAAAATAATGATTCGTTGGTTTCTTAAAGCTTCTCAAATAATAAATATTAATAGAAGGATGGAGAATAAGGATATTATTGATCCTATTGAAGAAATAATATTTCAAAAAGTTAAAAGGTCTGGGTAGTTAGAGTATCGTCGAGGTATTCCTATGAGTCCTAAGAAATGTTGGGGAAAAAATGTTAAATTTACTCCTAAAAATGTTCTAATAAATTGTCTTTTTAATAAAAATATATTTATTGATGTTCCTGTTAATAGAGGAAATCAGTTAATAAATCTTCTGATGATAGCAAATACTGCTCCTATAGATAATACATAATGAAAGTGAGCTACTACGTAGTATGTGTCATGTAAAATAATATCGATAGAGGAATTAGCTAGAATTACTCCTGTAAGTCCTCCTATTGTAAATAAAAAAATGAATCCTAGGGTTCAAATTAAACTTGGGGAAAATTTAATTTTTATTCCATAAATTGTGGCGATTCATCTGAAAATTTTAATTCCTGTAGGGATGGCAATAATTATAGTAGCAGATGTAAAATATGCTCGTGAATCTACATCTATTCCTACTGTAAATATGTGATGGGCTCATACAATAAATCCTAAGATTCCAATGGAAAGTATAGCATAAATTATTCCTAAAGATCCAAAAGCTGAAATTTTCCCTCTTTCTTGATTGGTAATGTGTGAAATTAATCCAAATCCTGGTAAAATTAAAATATATACTTCTGGGTGTCCAAAAAATCAAAATAAATGTTGGTATAAAATAGGATCTCCTCCTCCTCTTGGGTCAAAAAATGATGTGTTAAAATTTCGATCTGTTAATAATATAGTAATAGCTCCTGCTAATACTGGTAGTGATAATAATAATAAAAATGCTGTAATAAGGACTGATCAGACGAATAATGGCATTTTATCTAATTTACATAGAGATGATCGTATATTGATAATAGTTGTAATAAAATTAATAGCTCCTAAAATTGAGGAAATTCCAGCTAAGTGTAATGATAAAATCCCTATGTCTACTGCATATCCTCTATGGAAAAGACTATTAGATAAAGGAGGATAAACTGTTCATCCTGTACCAACTCCTTGATCTGTCATGCTTCTTAATAATAAAAGATAAAGAGATGGGACTAATAGTCAGAATCTTAAGTTGTTTAGTCGAGGGAATGCTATATCAGGCGAACCAATTATTAAAGGAACTAATCAGTTTCCGAATCCTCCAATAATAATGGGTATAGTTATAAAAAAAATTATGATAAATGCATGTGCAGTAACTAATGTATTGTAAATTTGATCATTAATTAATAGTGGGGAGGATTGTCTTAATTCTAATCGAATAATTATACTTATTGATAATCCAATTAACCCTGACCAGATTCCGAAAATAAAATATAATGTTCCAATAGTTTTGTGGTTTGTACTTAAAATTCAAATCATTTAAATACTTGATAATGTGGCTGATTTAAAGCGGGAAACTGTAAATTTTCTTATGAAATTAATTTTCTTTTATTATAGTTTTTTAGTCAAAAATGATTTTAAGTTGCAAATTTAAAGGTGATATTTTATTATTAAGAACTTCAAAGTTTAAAATTATTATTTTCAACTTTGAAGGCTAATAGTTTAAATTTAACTTAAAACTTTAGATGATAATTGAAAATAAGCAGATTCCTATTATGTTAATGAATGTAATTAAAATATAGTTAAAATTTTTTATATTAAAAAATATTCATTTTTTTTTTTCTTGTGCAGGCATTATTATTAATATTGATGTTTTAATATAAAAAAATGTTCTTACGGTTCTGAATGTGATAAGTATTCATGTATAAATTGGTATATAATTAATTATATTTTTAATTAATATTCATTTTGGGGCAAATCCTAGGAGGGGGGGGAGTCCTCTAAGAGATATGAATATTATATAAATTCTTATTTTTTTATATAAATTTATTCTTTTTAGTTGAGATATTCATTTAATTTTTAAATATTTATTTATATGAATTATGTTATACATTAAAAAAGTATATGTTGAAAAAATTAGTAAAAACAGGTAGTTAGAAATTATTAATCTGTTTAATATTCATCCTGAATTAGCGATGGATGAAAAAATTAATAATTTGTTTATTGAATTTTCATTAATTGCTATTATTCTTCCTATAATAATATTAATTATTGCTATATAAAAAATTAACTTAAATCAAGAAGAAAATAAAATTAATAATGGGTTAATTTTTTGTAAAGTTAAAAAGACAAATAATCTTATAAAACTAAAATTTTTAGCTACTTCAGGCACTCATATATGAATTGGGGCTAATCCTATTTTTATTATTAAAGCTAACGGGGGAATTAAAGCGTTAATATTTGGCCATTCATTAAAGTAGATTGTATTTAAGTTTAGTGTGATTAAAAAGATTAATGATCCAGATGCTTGAATTAGGAAATATTTTATTATTCTTTCATTTAAAAATGGGGATTTATTTTTATTTAAAATTATAATAAATATTATTAAATTAATTTCTAATCCAATTCATATGTTTATTCAAGAAGTGGAAGATAGGGGAAAGATTAGAGAATATACATATATTGGGTAAATTCATTTTTGATTTTTCATTAGAAAAAAGATTGTTTCTATAATTGAATTATGAATCCAATAGCTTATTTTTAGCTTATTTTTCTATATTTAGGTGTATGGGCATATAAATTTTTGAAATTTAAGGATTTAATGTTAAAATTAAAAAATATAGAAGAAGTTACTATGTAACATAATTTATTACATCAAAATAATCCTTTAGTCAGGCATTCTTCAATTTTTAAAAAATATTATTAAATTGCTAACTAAAAGATAGTAATATTTAAATTTTTAATATTTTTTTTGGATTTTTAGTGTTTTTTTTTATATATTTTTTTTTTTATATTTTTTTTTGTTTAAAATATTATTTTATTTTGTTTTTGACTATTTTTTTTTTTTACTACGAATTTTTTCAATGAAATTGTAAATTCAAGT